AGGCATGAGTGATCAAATGGAATAAAGCAGCTCGATAAGAACCTATACCTAGAGCTAACATAATATAACCCAATTGAGACATTGTAGAATAGGCTAAGCTTCTTTTAATGTCTCTTTGAGCAAGGGCCAAAGTAGCCCCTAATAATAGTGTTATTACACCTATTAACGAAATGAAATTCATTATATAAGGTATGACTATGAAAAGAGGAAGAAGCCGAGCTACAAGAAAAATTCCTGCTGCTACCATAGTAGCAGCGTGTATAAGAGCCGAAATAGGAGTGGGTCCTTCCATAGCATCAGGTAACCATACGTGAAGGGGGAATTGTGCGGATTTAGCAACTGCACCGACGAATAATAAAGAAGCACACAAAGTAGCAAATAAAGAATTGACCCCATTATTCTGGATTAAGTTATTAGTTATTTCGAACAAATCCCGAAATTCTAAACTACCTGTTATCCAATAAAAACCTAAGATTCCTAACAATAAACCAAAATCCCCTACACGATTAGTTACAAAAGCTTTTTGACAAGCACTTGCTGCAATTGGTCGTGTGAACCAAAACCCTATTAATAAATAAGAACACATTCCCACAAGTTCCCAAAAAATATAAATTTGTATCAAATTGGAACTAGTAACTAATCCCAGCATAGAAGTATTAAAAATACTCATATAAGCAAAAAATCTCAAATATCCTTGATCGTGATACATATACTTGTCACTATAAATAAGAACCATGATTCCAACAGTAGTAATTAGTATTGACATAATAGAAGTAAGTGGATCGATCAAGTATCCGAACTCTAAGGAAAAATCATTATTGATGGTCCAAGACCATAGATATTGATAGATAAAACTTCCATTTATTTGTTGAATAGACAGATTGGCCGAAAACACCATAGCTATACTTAAGAGTAAAACACTAGGAAAAGCCCACATGCGGCGAATGTTTTTTGTTGCTGTCGGAATAAGTAGAAGTCCAAATCCTATTGACATAGTAACTGGAAGTGGAAGAAAAGGTATTATCCACGCATATTGATATGTATGTTCCATAAGAAAAGAAATTCTTTTTTTTCTTATAATTGCAAATTGTTTCCGATTCACCAATTCTTATCTTTTTTATCCTTTTAGAAAGGAACAATAATAATAATAATTAATAAAAAAAGATATGAAAAAAAGTCAAATATTGGAATTCTCAATTATTCTGATTTTTTCTCAGATATTTGAAATATTCCAAAATTGACAATTGGTTGATCAAAAAATATGACCAAATAACTATGTAATAACTATGTCAAATAACTATGTAAAGTAAAGGCAATTATCTAGTAATTATTTTACTAACTAAGAAAAGATTAAAGGAATATGAGATTTAAAAATAATTTTATTACTATTATTTTTTATTAGATTTTTATATTTTTTTTTTGGTGATTTTGGTGATTAATAAACATATTACATATTATATAGTATAGTAAATTATAGTATAGTAAATATAGTAAGGAAAAAGAGTTACATCAAAAAAAGAGTACTTTTTTTATTCAAATATGGATCATAGTATCTATATTTGAATAAAAAAAAATACCTAGTTTTTCTAGTCCATTTTGGGAGTGGAGTAATTACCTAACTTGTTGTGTAACTGATTAATTGGATTTCAATCCAATAAAGAAAACTTATGTTTATCGGAAATCTTATGATACTCCTTACTTCGTATATAACTGAAATAAAAAAGAACTTTGGTTACCTAAGTAATGGAATGTCTTATTTAACAGATTAAGTACTAGTTCTAATTGGAATTTGAATTATGGACATAGCATTCTGGACTTAATCAATTTTGATTTTCCCTTATTTTCTTCTATTTTTTTCCCTCGTGTCATTTCATTTATATATGTGATGTGTGATGCGCGCGTACATATTGATATATATATCACATATATATGTATATATAAATATATTTGTATTATATATATTTGTATGTTAAAGTAAAAAAAAACAATGTATATTATATTAAAAAAAGTATATTAAAAAGATTATCCACATACACGGAATAAGTATAGATAATAACTAAAAAGAACGATCCTTTTTGAAGAATACATGTCTTTCACATACAACGATAAAAAGAGGAATCCCCTTTTTTTGAATGGCAGTTCCAAAAAAACGTACTTCTATGTCAAAAAAACGTATTCGTAGAAATATTTGGAAGAAAAAAGGATATTTAGCTGCAGTAAAAGCTTTTTCTTTAGCGAAATCGGTTTCCACCGGGCATTCAAAAAGTTTTTTTGTTCGACCGACAAACAAATAATAAAGTCTTAGAATAATCTCAATTGATATAGCCTAAAGAACTTAAAATTTTGTAAGATGAATGATTCACATTAACTAATGTATTTTTCTGTATTGTGAATTTCTCAATATTAGTTAGAACTCACTGCTGTGATATTGTGATATATAGAATAAGAGTTTTTTATATATTGGGTTCTAAGTATTTTTTTTCCCTATCACAATTGTACTTTTCACAATAGAAAAGTACAATTGTGATAGAGATTGAAACTCTTTTGTTATATCCCAAAACTGAATTTAATTGGTTTGGTAAATGTTATCATAAATTCGAAATTTAATGCGCAATAAAGAATATTAATACTTTTAATATACTAAGGTATCGAAATATACTAAGGTATAGAAATCATTAGAAAAATACAAAATTCTTTGTATTTAATGATGAAATTGTGATAGATATGAAATCCTAGTTATTTGATTTTGTTCATTGAAAAAAAAAAATCAATCTTTTTCATTTGAATCCATGAAATCGGATAAATGAAAAACAAATCATAAAAAAATAGAGAAAAAGACAATTCTGAGTTTTATACCTCAACTGAGAAAAAACTATTGAGTTCCAACTGTTTGGAGAGAACTTAGTTTCTAGTACGTGAAAGTTGATTGTTAAAAAACCCATGACGATACTACCAAAGTAGGTATTTTATTGAAGATTCAAATATTTAAACCACAAACCAGTCTTTATTCATCGATTCTAATTAATGTTTCCTAAACTAGATTGAATCCTTGAATCTCGACGATTCACCATGAATTGACTATTATTATTTCAAGTAAGCCGCCATGGTGAAATCGGTAGACACGCTGCTCTTAGGAAGCAGTGCTAAAGCATCTCGGTTCGAGTCCGAGTGGCGGCATCTTTTAAAAGAGATACAATAAATCCTAAAATGTATTAAATTCCCGATTTCCAATTCTGTAATGGGACCCCTTTTATGATATTTGCGACTTTAGAACATATATTAACTCATATCTCTTTTTCGATCATTTCAGTTGTGATTACGATTCATTTGATGACCTTATTAGTCCACAAAATTGTAGGATTACGCGATTCGTCAGAAAAAGGGATGATAGCTACTTTTTTCTCTATAACAGGATTATTAGTTTCTCGTTGGATTTCTTCGGGACATTTTCCATTAAGTAATTTATACGAGTCATTAATCTTCCTTTCATGTAGTTTCTTCATTATTCATATGATTCCCAAGATACGTAACCTTAAAAATGATTTAAGCACAATAATTGCACCAAGTACCATTTTTACTCAAGGCTTTGCCATGTCGGGTCTTTCCACTGAAATGCATCAATCCGCAATATTAGTACCTGCTCTACAATCTCAGTGGTTAATGATGCACGTAAGTATGATGTTATTGAGCTATGCAGCTCTTTTATGCGGATCATTATTATCAGTCGCTCTTCTAGTCATTACATTTCGAAAAAACATCGATATCTTTTGTAAAAGCAATAATTTCTTAATTAAGTCATTTTTCTTTGGTGAGATTGAATATTTGAATGAAAAAAGAAGTGTTTTTAAAAACACTTCTTTTCCTTCATTTCGAAATTATTACAAATATCAATTAACTGAGCGTTTGGATTATTGGAGTTATCGTGTCATTAGTCTAGGGTTTACCTTTTTAACCATAGGTATTCTTTGTGGAGCAGTATGGGCTAATGAGGCATGGGGATCCTATTGGAATTGGGACCCCAAGGAAACTTGGGCATTTATTACTTGGACCATATTCGCGATTTATTTACATACTAGAACAAATATAAATTGGAAAGGTACGAATTCGGCACTTGTAGCTTCTATAGGATTTCTTATAATTTGGATATGCTATTTTGGGATCAATCTATTAGGAATAGGTCTACATAGTTATGGTTCATTCACATAAACATCTAATTGAATAAACTACATGAAGAATACATAAGATAAAAACATCGTCCCATATATAACGAAAGTTTGTTTTTATGAGTTTTTGAGAACCATTAAAATGGGAATGATTCCTTGATTCAAACGGTTCTCAAAAACGCGAGATGTATCTAATTACAATTCTTATTCATTTTTTTTTCTTTTTTCATTATACAGTACAGCAAACAATTTTAAAAATATGAAATTCAAAGAATTATAAGACTTTCCTTCCGTCTCATTAATGAAACACACTATCTATGATAATAATTGGATAGGATAGCGTGTACCTTGTCAACCGATAACGAGAGAACGAAATCGGGATAAATACCAATACCTATTACGGGTAGAAAGATACAGATTGAAAGAAATAGTTCTCGTGGTCCAGAATCCAAAAAATGGGAGTTTGGAATATTAAATAGCTTGTATCCATAAAACATCTGACGTAACATAGATAATAAATAAATAGGAGTTAATATCATTCCAATTGCCATTACAAAAGTAATTAGCATTTTTGGCATTAAAAGATATTTTGGACTAGTAATTAGTCCAAAGAATACTACTAATTCCGCAACAAAACCACTCATTCCTGGCAATGCAAGAGAAGCCATCGAGAAGCTACTGAACATGGTAAATATTTTTGGCATGGGGATAGATATCCCTCCCATTTGTTCGAGATAAACAAGACGTGTTCTATCACAACTCGTTCCCGCCAAGAAAAAAAGTGCAGCACCAATAAATCCATGAGAGAGCATTTGTAAAACAGCTCCATTGAGTCCCATGTCGGTTATAGAACCAATTCCTATAATTGTGAAACCCATGTGAGATACAGAGGAATAGGCTATTCTCTTTTTTAAATTACGTTGACCAAGAGAAGTTGAAGCTGCATAGATTATTTGTATCGTTCCTATTATCACCAACCAGGGAGAAAATATAGAATGAGCATGGGGTAATAATTCCATATTGATCCGAATCAATCCATATGCACCCATTTTTAATAGGATTCCTGCTAAAAGCATACATGTACTGTAATGTGCTTCTCCATGGGTATCCGGTAACCATGTATGTAAGGGTATAATCGGCAATTTGACAGCATAAGCAATAAGGAAGCCAAAATAGAATATTATTTCCAATGCCACAGGATATGATTGATTAATTAATCTTTCAAAATCTAATGTTGGTTCATTGGAACCATATAAACCCATACCTAGAACTCCTATTAAGAAAAAAATGGAACCCCCTGCAGTGTACAAAATAAACTTTGTAGCCGAGTAGAGACGTTTCTTTCCCCCCCACATGGATAAAAGTAAGTAAACAGGAATTAATTCTAACTCCCACATGATGAAAAAAAGTAAAAGATCTCGAGAAGAAAATAATCCTATTTGACCGCTGTACATTGCTAGCATCAGGAAATAGAACAACCGCGAATTTCGAGTAACTGGCCAAGCCGCTAAAGTTGCTAAAGTAGTGATAAATCCTGTCAGTAAAATGGGTCCTATGGAAAGTCCATCGATTCCTAGTCTCCAGCGGAAATCAAAAACATCTATCCATTTAGAATCTTCCTTCAATTGCATTAATGGATCATCCAATTGGAAATGATAACAGAATGCATAAGTCGTTAGAAGGAGTTCTAATAAGCATATACATATAGTATACCACCTCAACATCTTATTCCCTCTATAAGGGAAAAAGAAAATGGAAGAACCCGCGAATATCGGTAAAACAACAAGTATTGTTAACCAAGGAAAATAACTCGTGATAAAGACAAGATACGTTTTGACCAGAAAAGCCCGTCCTCGAAATAATATATTTTTTCGAGGACGGGCTTTTGTCGGTAAAGAGGAATCACAAATGATTCAAGTGGAGTTTTTTGTAACGTATCAATAAGATAGAGCCATGCTGCGAGTTGTTTCAGGCCCTAAATAAACACGGACACTCAAAAAATCTGTTGGGCAGGCAGATTCACATCTCTTACAACCTACACAGTCCTCGGTTCTTGGCGCGGAAGCAATTTGCTTAGCTTTACATCCGTCCCAAGGTATCATTTCCAATACATCTGTGGGGCAAGCTCGTACACATTGAGTACACCCTATACATGTATCATAAATTTTTACTGAATGTGACATTGGATCTATAAATTCCAGTTTTGAACATAAAAGATTTTCGATCTGGTCAAATCAAACAAATCAAATTAGTAGTAAATGAATCATATAAGTAGTAAATGAATCATATATTATATATTGTAATATTGTAGACACCAGACGAAGCAGTGGTTTATTAAAATTTTAACAATCAATATATTTCTTAAATCAATCTGTTTATGAGAAAAGGTCAAGAGACTTTGATTTTCGTTTCAACAATTATGATAATACGAGTTGCACATGCGAATTCCTATTAATTGGCCAACAAATTGGTCATCATTATTTCAATATAAATATGAAAATGCAATTCCATTTTCTTAAATTGCATTCAAATTCAATAAAAAAGAGTATTTCTATAAAATAGTATTTCTAGAATTAGATATTTCTATCTATTATATAATATTATTAACTAGATAATATTATATAGTTAATTATATAAAAGATAATATTAAATGGATTGATCACAAGTCGAAACCTAGTTAATATAATAACTATTTATTTTATTTGAAAAGTCTTATTGGAAAATAATATTATTATTTTGTTTTTTATTGTAATATTTTTTATTTATTATTTGTATTTTCAATTTCGAATACAAATAATAAATAAAAAATATTACAATAAATAATATAAAATAGCATGATGATACTATCATATCATATTATGATAATATCATATCATATTATGATACTAATATATATTATACTAAATATATCAAATAGTATTATATACTAAATATAATAAAAATATACTAAAAAAAATATTATATACTAAACTAAAATAGTATTTCAATTCTATTAAATATTTTTATGTGTCGTTATTTAAATTATCTATGATGATTATGACTAATTATTCAACAAATTCGATTGATTAATACGAGTTGATTTTCTGTTACGATGGATCGACGAAACAATAGCAAGTCCAATAGCTGCTTCAGCAGCTGCAATGGCTATAACAAAGATTGAGAAAATGTCTCCTTTTAATTGGCGACTATCAAATATATCAGAAAATGTTACGAGATTGATATTAACCGAATTTAGTATAAGCTCAAGACACATAAGCGCTCTAACCATGTTTCGACTTGTGATCAATCCATAGATACCGATAGAAAATAAATAAACACTCAAAAAGAGGACATGCTCGAGCATCATTGACTAACTCCTTATCAATCTCGATTCATTTCAATATGAACAACAATTCAACCAATTCAATTGATTAGAATAGAACAATTACACAACAAAAGAAGATATTGACGGTAGATAGATTTAACTATCAATTTCTATTTATTTAGAATTTAGTTAGAATTCTAAGAATTTGGAATCATTCTAAGTTAAGTATTTTTTATTGCTTATTGCCGAGCCATAGTAATTGCACCTATCAAAGAAACTAAAAGAATTATAGAAATGAGTTCAAACGGAAGATAAAAATCTGTTGATAAATGAATCCCAATTTGTTGAACGTTATTTATTAGGTCCTGTTCCATAATCTGGTTTGATCTTGCAGTCCAAATAATTCCGTACCATGACGTATCTGGGATAGTAGTAATTAGTGAAAAAAGAATAGTTGTACAAACCATCGAAGTGACCCCATCCCCAATGGTCCTCAAATTGGAATTATTGGAATATTCTGAACCATTAATGAACATTACAGCAAATATGATCAAGACATTTATGGCTCCCACATAAATAAGGAGCTGTGCGGCAGCTACAAAATAGGAGTTCGATGAAATATAGAATAAGGATATACAAACAAGAACCAATCCCAACGAAAAGGCGGAAAAAATGGGATTGGTAAATAATACTACCCCCAGACCCCCTAATACAAGAACTGACCCCAGAAATACAACAAGAATATCATGTATTGGTCCAGGTAAATCCATTATGTATAAAATAAAAAAAAACATTAACTATTTCATGACCTTACTTTAACTTTACTAAATGGTCCAGGAAAGGAAAAGGGGTTACCCTATTTTTTTTTCTTGTATATAATTCTTTTTCTTGTATATAATATTGTATATGATACATTTAGAATTGAATTGAATTTTAATATGGATTAATGTAGACATAGATAAAATTATCGGGCCAATCCTACTTTATTTATATTTATCCGAAAGAAAAAAAAGGGAAAAGAGGAGTTGGAATATGTAGTTGAAATTTGATATTTCGAAATCATCACGAAAAATATATTCTCAGTTTAAATCAAACAGTGATTCTCAACAATCAATAGTTATTAGTTTTTATTTGTAGTTACTGACTACCAAAAATAAAAAGCTTGGACCCTTTATATCAAAAAAAAAATCTTAGTAATTGGTAATTGTTCTTGAATCAAAGGGTTTATCTTTGTCTATTTTTAGTTGAGTGGAATTCATAACTGTTTGAATTGTGTAATCTCCAATTATTGAGATTGGTAATCGACCCAAAGCAATTTGATTATAATTCAATTCGTGACGATCATAAGTAGAAAGTTCATATTCTTCAGTCATTGATAAACAATTTGTTGGACAATACTCGACACAGTTACCACAAAATATACAAACCCCGAAATCTATACTATAATTAAGCAATTGTTTCTTTTTAATATCTCTTTCAAATCTCCAATCAACAACGGGTAGATCTATCGGGCATACACGAACACATACTTCACAAGCAATACATTTATCAAATTCAAAGTGGATTCGACCCCGGAAACGCTCTGATGTGATCGATTTTTCATAAGGATATTGAATAGTTACAGGTAAACGATTTGTGTGGGATAAGGTAATTATGAAACTTTGACCAATGTACCTTGCAGCTCGTATTGTTTGTTGACCATAATTCATGAACCCAATTACCATAGGGAACATATTCTAGATATATATGAAAAAATTGACGTTTCTTTCTCTTGTTTGATAGAGATTATGAATCTAAAATATTGTTATCATATTCTGTTATTTATAATGAAACAAGTTGGGAAGAAGTTGTTAATAACAGATTACCTAGAGAAATAGGTAAAAGAAATTTCCATCCAAGATTTAATAACTGGTCCATTCTCATCCTAGGTAAAGTCCATCTTGTTGTGATAGAAATGAAGAGAAACAAATAAGCTTTAGCTAATGTAATAAAGATACCCATTGTCATTCCAAAAATTCCAGCGATTTTATTTATTCCGAAAAGCTCAGGAATGGATATATACGGAATAGAGAAATTCCACCCACCTAAGTAAAGAACTGTTACAAATAATGAAGAAACTAATAAATTTAGGTAAGAAGCAAGATAAAATAAACCGTATTTGATACCCGAATACTCGGTTTGATAACCTGCTACTAATTCCTCCTCCGCTTCTGGTAAATCAAAGGGCAATCTCTCACATTCGGCTAGAGAAGAAATTAGAAAAACAAAAAATCCTATAGGCTGACGCCACAGATTCCACCCCCAAAAACCATATTTTGACTGTGCTTCAACTATATCAACTGTACTTGAACTGTTAGATAATCATAGTCGATAATAACATCACTGTTCCCATCGCTATTTCAAAACCGTACGTGAGACCTCAGCTTCATACGGCTCCTCGATGGCTACAAAAAAATGTAAGGATGGGTTCGGTATTATCGCCATCTTTGGGTAGATAGAATAAAGATACATCGGAAAGTCCCAAATTAGACCAATGGGATTCTGTCTGCTAGAATAAGAAAAAAAGTGCTTCCGAATTGATCTCATCCTTTACAATAAAAATTTCTCTTTGTTCGGTAATAACTTAATATTTCAATAAAATACTCCTTATATCAATCAATACAAAATAAAAAGAATTAGGCATTAGTTCATGAATCGTAATAAGAATTCGATATGTATGAATATGGATAGAGAAAAGAATAAATAAAGATCCTTTTTTTATTATTCATTCAATTACTGCATTCCATTTCTTTTTTCCTGTTCTTCTGTCTCAGAGGAGGATACTAAAAAAAAAATAAAGGATTAATTCGTTCTTGATAGTCATTTCTTTAACCAGTGAATAGGAGCATACTCTAGATCGGAATCGTAGGGAAGTACTACTTGATCATTTCTACCAATTTCAAGTCCTTATTATGATTCGTTTTATGAAGAAATACCTCTTTTTTGATACCTTACATTATTCCCATTACTAATCCTTTGTGTACCTTGGTGTTCCTAACCGTCCACTGACTTTTGATTGATCCCCGGTATAGTAATACATACGATACTGTAGTAGAAACTGCATACAGTTGATCTTTTGTTTGTGCCCGCTTCAAGATATGATGACTAATCAAAAAATCTCAATCTTGGGGTAAGCAGTTTATACTGTTTATGTTTACTTCAACTTTATTCTTGTACATAGGGAATGAGATTTTTTCTTCTTACTACAAATTTATAAGCTGTTTAGTTTCACTCATATAACTATCTGGTTTAACTCATCAACCCGAATGCTGAATAAAAAAAATGAAAATATCTATTCAATACATTGAACCTCTTTCTTTTTTCTTTTATTTCTAGAAGAGAGGTTCAAAGTTCATATTCCAACGAATCACACGTAGAGATATTGATAACACACATAGAGTTAATGGTATTTCATAACTAATAGATTGAGCAGCAGCTCGTAGACCACCTAAAAAGGAATATTTATTATTTGATCCATATCCTGACATAAGAAGCCCAATAGGAGCAATACTGGAAATGGCGATCCATAAAAAAACACCTATACTGAGATCGGCTAAAACAAGACGATACCCAAAAGGAATTACTAAATAACTTAGTAGAATTGATATGACCGCTATAGACGGCCCCACACTAAACAAACGAATATCTCCTCGAGATGGGAGGAGGTCCTCTTTAAAAAGTAGTTTAGTTCCATCCGCTATAGCTTGAAGAATTCCCAACGGACCAGCATATTCAGGCCCAATACGTTGTTGTATCGCTGCAGATATTTCTCTTTCTAACCACACAATTACTAGTACCCCTATTGTGATTCCCAATATAAGGGTAAAAATGGGTACAATCCATATTAGTCCATACACTTCTTTAAAAAATTCCGATGTAGAAAAGGAATTGATAGTTTGTACTTCTGTTGTATCAATTATCATTTCAACGATCAACTTCTCCCATAATGATATCTATACTACCCAATATCGTCATGATATCAGCCAATTTCATTCTTTTAACTAGCTGAGGGAGAATTTGCAAATTGATAAAACCGGGTGGACGAATTTTCCATCTCCAGGGGAAAACGCTATTATCTCCTATCAAATAAATTCCCAATTCTCCTTTTGGGGCTTCCACTCTCACATAAAGTTCTTGTTTCGACAATTCCAAATTCGGTGAAGGTTTTTTACTAATAAATCTATATTCAAAATCATTCCATTCGGAATTCTTTGCTCTATCAAAGCGTCGGACTTCTAAATTTTCATAAGGTCCTCCAGGAATTCCTTCTAGAGCCTGTTGAATAATTTTTATGGATTCCTTCATTTCACCGATTCGTATTAAATAACGAGCTAATGAATCTCCTTCTTTTTGCCATTGGACTTCCCAATCGAATTCATTGTAACACTCATAATGATCAACTTTACGAAGATCCCATTGGATTCCAGAAGCTCGTAACATCGGTCCTGATAAACCCCAATTTACAGCTTCTTCTCCACCAATAATGCCCACTCCTTCAACTCGTTCCAAAAAAATAGGATTCCATGTAATAAGTTTTTGATATTCAACAACTCCTGTTAAAGAATAATTGCAGAAATCCAAACATTTATCTATCCATCCATAAGGTAGATCAGCAGCTACTCCTCCGATACGGAAAAAATTATGCATCATTCGCATACCTGTGGCGGCTTCAAATAGATCATATATCAATTCTCTTTCTCTGAAAATATAGAAAAAGGGAGTCTGTGCACCGATATCCGCCATAAAAGGTCCAAGCCATAACAAATGAGAAGCTATACGGCTCAATTCCAGCATAATTACTCTGATATAGCTAGCTCTTTGAGGTACTTGAACATTTTCCAATTGTTCTGGTGCATTTACGGTTATTGCCTCTGTGAACATAGTAGCTAAATAATCCCACCGTGTTACATAAGGTAGATATTGTATAATTGTTCGATTTTCCGCTATTTTTTCCATTCCTCTGTGTAAATAGCCCAATATGGGCTCACAGTCAATAACATCTTCACCATCGAGAGTAACGATCAGTCGAAGAACACCATGCATTGATGGGTGGTGAGGCCCCATATTGACTATCATGAGATCTTTTCTTGTAACCGGTACTGTCATATCTTTTCTTCCTTAATTCATTATTCCATGAATTCCTCAAAACGAGGCTCATCAAAACGAAAAATCGAATACTACTAAAAAAAATTCAAACGATTAAATTAACGAGTTTTTGGCTCCCGAATATCCAACTGACCAATTAATTTCTTATAACGTACTCTATTTTTCTTTGACAAATAAGCCAGCAACCGTTGACGTTTTCCTAGAATTTTTCGTAGACCCCTTTGCGATAAAAAATCTTTTTTGTGCAATTCCAAATGTGAAGTAAGTCTCCGTATCTTATTGGTGAAACTGAATACTTGAAATTCAATAGAACCCTTGTTTTCTTCTTTTTCTTCTTGTGGAATAATGGAAATGAATGAATTTTTGACCATAAAAAATTTTTCTATCCTTTTTCTTTCTTTTTCATGGATTTTTCCGATCAGGAAAAATACAAAAAATAATTATGCCAGGCCAGTTATTTTAATCTAGTACACACAAAAATTTGGATTTATTCATATACTACTTCTTTATTTTATCCAAATCAAATTTTCAATTTGATTTGGATAGAAAGGGATAATACGTTTCCACATTAACGAAAGAAAAAAATTTCTTTCTATCTAAAAGGATTCCGCTAATTTATTTATTCCTATATCCAATTGAATGGATACACCATTCAATCCGTATCATTCCGTATCATTTACCAAAATATAACACAGGATATGCGTACATCTTTCGGCTTTCATATACCGAAAATGTCACGGAATATAGATATGATATAGGAAATATACTATTAAATTAAGTAAGTAATTCTTAATCGTGGATACATATGTATCCTTGACATGCTGAAACGACTGCCATTATTGGTATCAAACCAATAGCGATTCATACAAGCTAAATCTTCTAATCGGTAATTGGGCCAAAGAACAAATTTGCATTTAATGAATTTTTTTGTATCTATATTAAGATGCTTGTCCTCATCCAAAAATTTTCCAGAGTTTCTTATGTTGTTTTCATTGCAAAATAATGGATTTATATCCGTAACATTCCAACGGGAATTGAAACAAATTAAAATTCTCAACTCTCTACGACGTCTAGGAGATAGAATATTTTCAGGAACAAGGAAATCATAATAATTTGTATCCCCACTCACAAGCATATTCCCATATCGTACAGTGGATTTATCAAAATTCTTCTTATCAATATATCTTTTTTTTATGCATTTTCTATTAGTTTGGTGTTTATTGTTCTCGACCAATGAAATACTTATAGTCTGATATATAATCAATTTTCCATCCCTTTTTATAGATAGACGAATTGGTTCGATAATTAATATTCCTTTTTTTATCAATTCTGTAAGAGCTAGATCTTTCTGAATTAGCATTACATCCAGATGCATCTCTCCTCTTTGAATCGAGGATATAGCAATTTCCTTTGGATTTATCAGTCTAAGTAAGAGACAATATACCTTGATATTATTGATCATTCTTTGGTTTAAGGAGTCATCCCATCTTAATTGAACAAGGAAATATTTTTTCAGGAAGAAATCTAGTTCTGCTTCCTTATTTTTCTTGGATTGTTTCCTCTTTTTACCTTTTTTAATGTTAATGTCTGATCTCGCGTAATTTTCTTCAATATCTTTTTTTTTGTTTTCTTTTCGTAGATCTGATACAAGATTTACTTGGTCCTGTTGTTCATTTTTTTGTTGGTTGGAATTTTCTAATTTAAAATATTTTTTTTGATCAGATACCATCTGAAGATTGTTTTTTCTATTTATATTGATGTTTTTATTTTGACTTTTCTTTTTATAATAAAAAGAAAAGTCAAAAAGAAGTAATTTGATTGGTATAATCCATGGTTTAATCTTATATGCATCAAAAAGTAAGAAAAATTCGTGGAAGAACCAAGATTCTAGATTTGATATGGTACGAGAAACTCTTTCTTGATTCATTCCCATCCAATTAAAAAAAATACTCTTTTGATTGGATGGGTTGATTTCTTGATGAATCGTAAGAGAAAAAATATCTTTTTTTTTCAATTTGTTGTTGATTTCCTTTTCAGTCTTAGTATTTTTATCAATTTTGGTACCGATATGTGTATTGGTCCAGGTCTCAATATCGATATTTTTTCTAAGACAAAAATGGAGAATTCTACAATCAAAATATTTTCTATCTAGATTTTTATGCGTATCAATAATATATCCTTTTTCTAGATAATCACTAATAGCTGTACTTACCAATACATAAAATGATTCAGATTTCAGTTTATTGAAATTATATGGAATTTTGAGAACCCCGTTTACTTGTAATCTTGACCCATAAATATATAAATCCTTCTTATCCCCACAGTTCATATATTTATGTGATAAAAGATCATATCTGTAGTGTTTTTTTAATTTTTCTTTTTGATTTGTCAATGAATCCGCTGCATAGTAATTCTTTTTCACGTAATGAATTAATTGGTCTTTTTCTTTTTTATATGAATCCAATTTAATTGAGTCTTTATTTTGAATCCTATAACGTTGATTTATTCTATTTCGCCATTGTTGCGGTACTAACCGCGACCATTTGGTTTGAGATAAATTGTATTGATAATGCCCCTTTAACCAGTTTTTCCATTCAATCATTCCAGACTTATGAATTTTCTTATGTCTTGAATTGCAATCAAATATTTCTCGTGTCATACAATAATCCTTGATTTTATCCTTAATAAAAGGATAAGCCCCCTGATATTGAAGTAGAGATTTCAAGTGATACTTGTTAAGTAATTGGGTTTGTGATAATTTATAAAATACATATGCTTGGGACAAGGAGGATAAGTCATATTTTGTACTATTACTAATATTAGTATTAGTATTCGAAAACGACTTTTTTATAGTGGAAAAAAAATTCATTGTATTTTGATCTCTTTCATTAATTCCTTCCTGATTTGTTTGATCGTTGTAAACGGATTTTTTTATTATTTTTTTTGTTGATTCAAAGAAAAGTTGTGAATTGATCCTGTGAATGGTAATCATACATAGCAAGATATCTATGTATATTTTTTCAATCATAGATTTCATAAAATAATGTGATTTACGTATTAATCGTATATTTTTTCTTTGGAATATCTGCCAAATATGTTTCTGTGATTTCGATCTTTTATCATCACAAGTTAGAATTCTTTTTTTCTTGTCTTTTGTGATTCGTTCTATTTGATTCCTGATTGTGATTGTTCTATCAGAAAGATCTTTCGTTTTTTTTTCTATGAGTGAATAATTTGTCCAATTCATGGATTGGATTTGAATGGTTGATTTGTGAATAATCTTATTATTTATTTCGTAATCCTTTCCATTTTCAGTCGTTTCATATACTTTCGCCTTGCTCAATTCAAATAAGAATATTGGGTTTCCTTTTTTCATTTCCTTCATTATTTGTTTTAGAACTAGAAGTATTTTAATGATCCATCTTGTTTTTTCTTTTGAAACTTTTAGAAGTAGAAAGAAATTCTTTTTCACTTTTCTAACTTTTTTTTGGAGTTTTTTATAAATGGGTTCAAAAAAGGAAGGTCGTTTTCGGGGACTCCCAAAAGGGAGTTCCGCTTCCATTCCCCAAACTGTTAAAAAACTAAAATTGTCTTTTTTTCCTTTTTTTATTTGATCTCTAGGTTGAGATCGTATTTTAGATCTTCGCCAAGGTTTCAAACAGAAAGGAAATTGAATCTTTATCTGAATACCGTCTGTTAACCAATCCTTGGGAAATTCTGTTTCTGATAATTGAACACCATTATAGGTACATTTAACATGCATTTCTCTATTCCATTCCTTCAAATCCTCATACCATTCGGGGAATTGCAATAATAACATACGTCCAATATTTTTAGCAATTATCAATGAAGGTAATACAATGTATTTTCTAAGAAAAGATTGGGTTACTAACATCAAACCTCTTATTGCTTGAGCAAATATAATGCTATCCCAAGTTTCTGATATTGCTATACGTTCATTTTCCTCTTTTTTATCTTCGTTTTTTTTCTCTTTTTCCCTTGTCTCTTCCTCCTCAAAATCAAAATGAAAAATTTGCAATTCTGGTTCTCTCCCCACCGAATTCCAAAAAATAAGATTCATCATTTCGGAGATATAAAAAGAAGAAAAAAAAAATGTTTTGTCTATTCGATCCAAAAAAAGCGGGGAATGCACATTTGCTTGAAACATTTCCCAAATAACTGTTTTACGTCTTTGAGCACGCATGGATCCTTTGATTATATCCCGACGAAAATCCGATTGTTGCGAGTAACGTATCAAAGCCACCTCTTCCGCTGGATCACTATTAATAGTATTATTTGTAATAGGATTGGTATTCTGATCGTTATCAGTATAAATTACTACGCGTTTGGCTTTTCTTGAACGAATTTCATGATCTTCCGTAGATTCTTCCTCATTTTCTTCCTCCTGTTCTTCCAAATCATCAGTTAATTTGTATGACCCTTGAGGAACCTTTTTACTTATTTCTTCTATTCCAATAGATTCTTTTCTAATTATTGTTTGATCATTTGAATCAGTTGTAATTACATCGAATACCCATTTTAAAGCTTTTGCTTGACTTTCTAAATAAATTCTTGTTTGCTCTCTCAATAAAGAATCTTTTTTAAAATGAAAAATGGGTGCAGGCTCAAAAGGAAATTCTTTTATTGAGGTTAAGGAATTACCAATATAATTCAGTAATGATTCCCTATCAAGCGGATTCTTTTGATGTTCCAATTTTATGGAATAATTAGAATTATTAGGAAGTAGCCCATAAATCTTATTTATCCAATTGATTTCTATGGAATCCTCTGTATCTGTAGAAGCAATTAAATCATTCATGATTGTATGTGAATAGAATTTTTTTATTGTTCCACGATGGGGTCCCCTCAAAAAGGGGTCATACGTTTT